TTTAAATATATAATTCAAGTAGTCAAATCGAAAAAAAGATGGTTGAATCAAAATAATTCCTTTTTAACTTTTTAAGTTATATTTCTTTCAGAGGGTAATATGAATGTTCTATTATGTTCTATCAAAACACTAAAAGGTTTATACGACATATCCGGTGTGGAAGTAGGCCAACATTTCTATTGGCAAATAGGAAGTTTCCAAGTCCATGCCCAAGTACTTATTACTTCTTGGGTCGTAATTGCTATTTTATTAGGTTCAGCCATTATAGCTGTTCGTAATCCGCAAACCATTCCTACTGACGGTCAGAATTTCTTTGAATATGTCCTTGAATTCATTCGAGACGTGAGCAAAACGCAAATTGGAGAAGAATATGGTCCATGGGTTCCCTTTATTGGAACTATGTTTCTATTTATTTTTGTTTCGAATTGGTCAGGGGCTCTTTTACCCTGGAAAATCATACAGTTACCTCATGGGGAGTTAGCCGCACCCACAAATGATATAAACACTACCGTTGCTTTAGCTTTACTCACGTCAGTAGCATATTTCTATGCGGGCCTTACAAAAAAGGGATTGGGTTATTTCGGTAAATACATTCAACCAACCCCAATCCTTTTACCTATTAACATCTTAGAAGATTTTACAAAACCGTTATCGCTTAGTTTTCGACTTTTCGGAAATATTTTAGCTGATGAATTAGTAGTTGTTGTTCTTGTTTCTTTAGTACCCTTAGTAGTTCCTATACCAGTCATGTTCCTTGGATTATTTACAAGCGGTATTCAAGCTCTTATTTTTGCAACCCTAGCTGCGGCTTATATAGGCGAATCCATGGAAGGTCATCATTGACTAATTTTCGACACAGTCTTTTTTTAGCTTAGCCTGACGCAAGCGCCGTTCAAGGTAATCCACTTAGGGAAGATAAATATACAAATAAGGTATAAATAAAGGTATAGACGATCTGATCTAGAGTAATTGTAAAAAAGGTTACGATATTGGGGAATTGTAAAAAAAAAGGGGGGGGGAGAGATCTAAAAGATCTTTTTCCTAAAATTCTTGTTTAACTATTTATACCCCCCCAATGAATATTCTATGGAAGAGGGGGTCGAACTAGGTGTATATAATCTAATCGCTATAAGACAACTCTTGTCAATCTTTCGAAGAATGATTCGAGAATCCCGATGACTTTAAGATAATCCCGATGACTTTAAGATACAATATTTGGTTTACGGTATGGGGGAAAGACATGTATATGTGATATTAGACATTAACTAGGTATATATGAACTAAAGATATATCTAATTTGTCTTACTATTGTGAATTTAGATAGGGATTTCAATAGAAGCCTTTCCATTTCGTCTGTAATTGTGAATTGAATATTGGTTGATTGTATCATTAACTATTTCTTTATTTTTGTTTTGGTGCGAGGAACTTATCATGAATCCACTGATTTCTGCCGCTTCCGTTATTGCTGCTGGATTGGCCGTCGGGCTTGCTTCTATTGGACCTGGGGTTGGTCAAGGTACTGCTGCGGGACAGGCTGTAGAAGGGATCGCGAGACAACCAGAGGCGGAAGGAAAAATACGAGGTACTTTATTGCTTAGTCTGGCTTTCATGGAAGCTTTAACAATTTATGGGCTGGTTGTAGCATTAGCTCTTTTATTTGCGAATCCCTTTGTTTAATCCTAAAAACACACATTTTTGTTTATTTCCGTGGATTTGCTGCTCTTGTTTTTTCGAATTCTATTAAGATTAATATTTAACTCCTACAATTTAATTATTTAGGAACAACAACCCACGGAAATCACTGGTTTGAGGATGAGGAATTAACACTCCAACTCATTTTTTCCTTTACCTTCTTAGTCCAATGTAATAACTTTTTTTAGGAAGTATTGCAATTGTAACAAACGTGGTATTTCGCAACTTACCTGTATAAGACCTGGTACCTAATTCGAATCGAATAAGTATCAGGCTTATTGGAAATTTCCAATTGAAAAAAATCCATTAAAACCCATTTCTAAATCAATATTTTTTTTGACTCTATTTAGTATTTTATATTTAGAAATAGGGAAATTCATAATAAAATAATAAAAAAGAATAGAAAAAAAGTAGTCTATCTATAAGAAAGCTATAACTATAAGAAAGAGGAGATCGTATGAAAAATGTAACCGATTCTTTCCTTTCCTTGGGTTATTGGCCATCCGCCGGGAGTTTCGGGTTTAATACCGATATTTTTGCAACAAATCTAATAAATCTAAGCGTAGTACTTGGTGTGTTGATTTTTTTTGGAAAGAGAGTATTAAGTGATTTATTAGATAATCGAAAACAGAGGATCTTGAAGACTATTAGAAATTCAGAAGAACTGCGCGAGGGGGCACTAGACCAGTTGGAAAAAGCCCGGGACCGCTTACGGAAAGTAGAAATGGAAGCGGATCAGTTTCGAATGACTGGATACTCTGAAATAGAACGCGAAAAATTGAATTTGATTAATGCAACTTGTAAGACT